TGTAGCAGGTGAATCCGCTGTTTCAGCTACAACAATCGTATATTCCATGGCCCCCCTTTCCTGGAAAATAGTAACTACTTGAGCCACAGAAGATGCCCTTTGACCAATAGCTACATAAATACATATGACATTTTGCCCTTTTTGATTGAGAATCGTATCTGTCGCTACTGCTGTTTTGCCAGTCTGTCTATCCCCAATAATTAATTCTCGTTGACCACGTCCTATGGGGATCATCGCATCAATAGCAATAAGCCCTGTTTGAAGGGGCTCGTACACAGAACGTCTTGAAATGATCCCCGGGGCTGGGGATTCAATTAATCGAGATTCAGAAGATGCAATTGCACCTCTCCCATCAATAGGTTTAGCCAAAGCGTTGATAACACGACCCAAATAAGCCTCACTTACAGGTATCTGGGCAATTCTTCCTGTTGCTTTTACAGAACTTCCTTCTTGTATCATCAAACCATCGCCCATTAATACAACGCCAACATTATTAGATTCCAAATTTAAAGCAATACCTATAGTACCCTCGTCAAATTCAACTAATTCGCCCGCCATTACTTCATCAAGACCGTGAATACGGGCAATACCGTCGCCCACCTGAAGTACGGTGCCAAAATTACGAATTCTTACTTCTCTAGTATATTGTTCAATACGTTCACGGATAATATTACTAATTTCGTCAGCTCGAAGGGCTACCATTGATGTTTCTTTATTATTATTCAGAAGCAAAAGGAAAAATAATGCCTAAATTGTAAACTAACATAAAAAAGTGAAAGGATTAATCATTTATCCTCTTTTTTCCATGGCCTCGAGAATGCAAATATTAGCACGGATGGTACGAAAGTGTAATTCAGTATTCAAACAATTATTCAAAGTTACTAGAGCTTCTTGTAAGGCTTGTTGTAAAACTCGTTGTCGAACTTGATGCATAGCTCTTTGTTGTTGAAAATGAAGGGTTTCATTTTTGAGTTTTTCTAAGCTTTCAAAACTAGGATAAGTAGCATTAATCAATTTCTCTTTGTCACGTTCTATTTCAGAGTAGCCATTCGTTTGATACTCATCTGCCTCCAGTTCCACTTTTCTTAGTTGAGCCTGGGCTTTTTCGAGCTGTTCAAAGGTCCCCTTACGTAATTCTTCCGAATTTTGAATAGTACTTAAGATCCTCTGTTTTCGATTATCTAATAAATCGGTTAATGAAAGTAGATGATCTTACGCTTAATTTCAACACTTTTATATTATAATCTCTTCCCGAACCAAACATGAATTTTTCAATTCATTTGGCTCTCACACTCAATGTTATGGGTATTCCCATATGTACGAGCTTACCTTCTCTTTTTAGTTTGTATTATACCCAAAAGGAGAAACACCAAATAACTCGTAGGAGGATTCTTCTGACCAGATAACAATCTATAAATGAATTTTTAATTGTCAGCAAAATTGTTTCTTTATTTTGTCCTTTTACATAAAATCCTATACTAAAGAAAGATCTTTTCTTTAATACTTTTTTGTAACTTCCAATCCAAAAAAGTGTTCTTTTTTGATACATAGGTTGTCGACTCGGCATTGGTTGGATAAAAGGAGAGAAGTTCCATTTATATCACAAATAAATAGTTTCAACCGTTTTATCAATATGAGTGTTCTATATCAAATCAATTGTTAACTATTCATTTGTCAAAAACTGTAATCCATTTCATTGTAAAAAGAATACCGTGTTTTGCCTGGACTTCAAGCAGTTTAGCTTTAACCATATTAATGGTCTCACATGATTTAATTGGTTTATAGAGAATCCATATTTACCAATAAGTGAAGTGGCGAAATGCTATTGTTCTTCAATATGATTTGTTAATCTATTCAGAAATAATTCGCCGAGATTATGCACCTTTTTCTATTTTTTGTATGCAAAATATGCAATCTTATCTTACATATATCCATTCAATCCAAAATATAAATATAAAATGCATTTGGATAAATCCAAGACATTCTTGAAATACACAACTCGCACACACTCCCTTTCCAAAGAAAATCAATACCCCAATCACAATACTCAGATTTATTAGATTTGTTGCTAAAATATCGGTATTAAACCCGAAACTCCCGGCGGATGGCCAGTGGCCAAAAAAAACGAAAGAATGGGTTACATTTTTCATATGTTCTCCTCTTATAAATAGGACTAACAAATAACCAATTTATATTATTTAGTATTTAGCTCGCCATTTTTTAATAGATTTTTTAAAGGGAATTTATTTTTTTTTCCAATTTTTCAAAAAGGTAAGAAGTCATTATTCCATTTTTCCATTTCGATGAATTCTTAGGTATTGTGTGAATTGCAATACTAAACTAAAATAAAAAAAGAATTTCCATTATACGCACTAAACTATGAATGAAATAAAGAAATCGGGTGTATCTGGGAATTGTTTAGTAATCTCTTCTGAAAATAAAATACAAGTACTATTAAAAAATCAAAGGGATATCAGAAGAACAAAGTATTGTTGCGACGAAAAAACAAGCTTAAACTATTAAAATACGAAAGGAATTGCGAATCCTTTTTACACATTTCTAGGATAGTATCAAACAAAAGGATTTGCAAATAAAAGCGCTAACGCCACAACCAACCCATAAATTGTTAAAGCTTCCATAAAAGCTAGACTAAGCAATAAAGTACCTCGTATTTTACCCTCTGCTTCGGGTTGTCTCGCAATACCTTCTACAGCTTGACCCGCAGCAGTACCTTGACCAACTCCAGGTCCAATAGAAGCAAGCCCTACAGCCAATCCAGCAGCAATAACGGAAGCAGAAGAAATCAGTGGATTCATGGTAAGTTCCTCGTGCAAAAAAAGGGAAATGGTTAATGATACAATCAACCAATAAACTATTTCTTTTTCACTGATTTTGTCATTTTGACAAAATCATTGAATTAGTGAATTAGAATTAGAAGTAAATTCAATTAACAGAATTACTTGTATCCCGTCTTTTTAGGTTATACATATTATATTATTTATCTATTATAATTCAATATGATACGTATTATTACATTTTGATAAATTTAATTGTAAAGCTATAGAAAGAGAGTTCTAGTTATTACATTACTGTCCACTATTCATTTGATTTATTTGATTCTTTTCTTCTTCCATTTGACAAGCGTAGACAAAAAAAAATTCTTAGTGGGATGAATTTCATCTAATCTCAAAGAATTTCTGTCTAAAAATAGACAAAATAGAATTGTAATTAAAAATTGTAATTAAATAAAATAGGCATTTTCATTTGATCTTTAATTGAGATTAATATAGATACCAATACCAATAGATAAAATAGATATTGGTATAAGATATTGTCTATACTCAAAAGGACATGAAAAGCTATATCTATTTTTATTTTTTATTTTGTTTTGATAACTTTTGTCTTACATATATACATATGTATTAAATAGAATATAGCAGATTCTTATTATATTGGATATATATATATATAATACATAACATATTTATCGATTATTTATCAAATATCAAATCAAATAAAATAGATATAATCTAAAATAGACTATATCTAAAATCGAATGTATATATATACATACATCTCCACATATAATATATAATAATATATAATACATGCATATCATATCAACCCCTATTTTCTATTAAAATTATTGGTTATCTAGGATTATATCGATTAATCCATAATCTATTCATTTTGTATCTATTAATTAAATTAATTATAGTTTATTATAGTTTACAAAAAAGTTAACAATCCTCAACCAAACACTAGACTCTTTTGATAACGAATCAATGATGACCTTCCATGGATTCACCAATATAGGCCGCGGCTAATGTTGCAAAAATTAGAGCTTGAATACCACTTGTAAATAATCCAAGAAACATAACAGGTATAGGAACAACTAAAGGTACTAAAGAAACAAGAACAACCACTACTAGTTCATCAGCTAATATATTTCCAAAAAGTCGAAAACTAAGAGATAAGGGTTTTGTGAAATCTTCTAATATGTTAATTGGTAAAAGAATTGGGGTTGGTTTAATGTATTTTTCAAAATAAGCCAATCCCTTTTTTTTAATACCCGCATAAAAGTATGCCACTGACGTGAGCAAAGCTAAAGCAACTGTTGTATTTATATCATTTGTGGGGGCAGCTAACTCCCCATGAGGTAACTGTATTATTTTCCAAGGTAAAAGAGCTCCAGACCAATTCGAAACAAAAATAAATAAGAACATAGTTCCAATAAAGGGAACCCAAGGGTCATATTCTTCTTCTCCTATTTGAGTTTTGCTCAAGTCTCGAATAAATTCAAGAAGATACTCAAAAAAATTCTGACCATCGGGGGGAATGGTTTGTGGATTCAAAACAGATAGGATAACCGACCCTAATAAAATAACAATTACAAACCAAGAAGTTATAAGGACTTGAGCATGGACTTGTAAATCTCCTATTTGCCAATATAAATGTTGGCCTACCTCTACACCCGATATATCGTACAATCCATTAAGTGTTTCAATCGAACATGGTATAACGCTCATATCGTTCTTTGATAAAAAGTTTATTTTAAAAATCTAGTATTTTGATTCAACCATCTCTTTCTCAACTTACCAATTTGAATAATTCATCATATATGGATAGTTTATATGATATGTATATTTAGCATACCAAGAATGAATAAAATAAATTCAACACTAACGGATAATTGTATATATATATTTATTTATATTATATATAAAGAATAAAGAAAACGAATAGTAATGAATAGCCTTTCTATTCTAAAAATAAGCCAATCCAATAAACAATAAATATATATAAATATATAAAAAGAAAATGAAAGTACTCAAAAAAGAACTAATAATAAATCAATGACTTCTTATATAGCTAGAACTATACTTTGACCGACCCTCACAAATTGCAGATACTAATTTGTTAAGAATCAACCGAATTGACGCTATAGCGTCATCGTTGGCTGGAATCGAAAGATCTGCAAGATGGGGATCACAATTTGTATCAATTAAACAAATTATCGGAATCCCCAAAACGACACATTCTCGGAGAGCCGTATATTCTTCTTGCTGATCAACGATGATTACTATATCCGGTAACTTCGTCATATATTTGATCCCGTCAAGATAGGTTTGCAAGGTAGATAATGTTTTTTTAAACATTGTGGCATCCTTTTTTTGAAGAAGGTTACCCATCTTTTCTTCCGTTCGTAAATTTCTGAACTTATAAAGTCTAGTTTCCGTAGTGGACCAATTTGTTAACATACCGCTGAGCCATTTTTGATTAACATAATGACATCGAGCCTTTATTGCGGCTGATGCTACTAAATCTGCTGCTTTATTTGTAGTACCAACAATTAAGAAGCTTTTTCCGACACTTGCTGCATCAAAAACTAAATCGCAAGCTTCTGATAAAAACCGAGCTGTTGTAGCAAGATTTGTAATATGAATACCTTTACGTTTTGCAGAAATATAAGGGGCCATTCTAGGATTCCATTTATTAGTACCATGACCAAAATGAACTCCTGCTTCCATCATCTCTTCCAAATGAATGTTCCAATATCTTCTTGTCATTTTTTTCACATTTCCTTTTTTCTTTTATTGAAATTGATTAATGATTAATTGAATTTATTATTAATAAAATTCAAATGTAATATTACTAATTAAAAAACAAAGAGACAAAATATCTTTAAATAAATGCAACTCCGACAAAACTTTGTTACAATTTTCAATTAGGACACAGTATAATTGTAAACTACTTATTCTTATTTTTTCCAATCCAATAATTTATAGTTTGAATTCCATTTAGAAATATAAAACCTAAGTATTTTTTCTGGTGTTTCATAAACATTTGGACTTAGGAAAAGTTTGATCACATAAAAAAATCATTCTATTTTATATAGTGCCCAATTCTGACTCAAACAGCTTTTTGAATTTCAAAATGATTCCCTTGTCCTGAACGATACATAACTTTTTTGAATCCAGTACCTACGGGTATCATTTTCCCAAGAACAACATTCTCTTTCAAACCCTTTAACCAATCAATACGACCTCGTAAAGCAGCTTTTGCTAAAACTCGAGCAGTTTCTTGAAAGCTCGCCTCAGATATGAAACTTTGAGTATTCAGAGACGCTTTTGTTATTCCCAATAAGATTACCCGATAACATATGGATTCGTCCAAAGCGCGCCCTGCGCGTTCCGCTCTCAACAATCCAACTAATTCGCCGGGTGAAAAAACGTTTGACATTCCCTCTTCTGAAACCAACACCTTTGATGTTACTTGACGTACAATAATTTCTATATGTCTATTATGGATCTGCACCTCCTGTGATCGATAAACCTTTTGAATCTTATTAACCAAAAAGATACGATTTTGAGCGATAGTTAATTCAGCTCCAATCAAAAATACCCAGGGTATACCAAGAATTCTCGGTATACATTCGTTCCAACCCTCCACTCTTTTTTCCAGGTTAATGGAAATGGAATCAATCGAACGGACTTCTAAGATTTGTTCTACTTTTGGAAGACCTTGTGTTATGTCCCCAGATCTTGATTTTTCATATATAAAAGTTACTAATGTATCGCCTTCATAAAGGATTTCTCCAAAATGACCATGAACAGTTGATCCTGGAGTGGCAAAATAGGGCTTAGCTGATCTTATAACTAAGGAATCCGCATGAATTATGACAATTTGGCCAGATTTGTTTCTTATGGGTGGTTTATATTGAAATATATATCCCTTTTCAAAAATCAGTTTTCCAAGGTAAATTTTTGTCAACATATACTCAAAAAAATTGTTATGGAAAAAACACCTATTCAAAAAGAATGGATTTATCAATCTAATTATATTGCTGCATGGATCAGGATTATAAATCCTCCTATGTTCGTCTATTAAAAAGTACTTAAGGACTTGAGCAAAAAGATCTTTCCAATTGTCAAGCGAAATATATTTCTTTAACAAGAATAGATTATGAGTTATTAAATGGTAAGATGAATCAAAATGAATAGATTTTTGGATTTTAGGTAAAATATCACCTAAGGGACTTAACAAATCCATAAGTGGAATTATAGGATTCTTTTTTTTTTTTACATTATTATATTTCACATTATTTAACGAACCAATTTTATAACAATTAGATGATGACAAAATCATCAAAGAAGGGCATTTCCTATTTTGATTCAACAACGTACCAAATACTCCTTTATATTGGCTAAATGATAGAATCCTTATCTTGTAATAAAATGGATTTTTGTTAGTATGATTGAAATTATTAGTGGTAATCAATGCAAAAAATGTTTTATCATATCTTTTTACCTTATATAAAATAGTAGACTTTACTAATTCAATTCTTACGAAATCACGAATTAGATCATTTGCCCTTATCTCCACAAAAGAAGCATGTACTTCCTTGATTGAATTATTTTTTTCTTGGTCCCAATTCAATACTACGCAAGTCCTAACTAATTGACTATTTGTGGGGGAAATCCCTCGGATTGACTTGTTATTTTCATAAATAATATAATTGGCAATTTCAAGTAAAAGATTCTCTTTTTCCTGGAATAGATCTTTAGGAAAAAGTGTTGCTAAATTGATGCCATCGGCTAGGCAATATGCGACCACGGGACGAACCAAAAAAAAATACCTTTTTTTTGTGAGTGTAATCCGTTGAACATAGATCCCCTTTTTCCATTTTATTGATTCCTTAGAATATTCTTTTTTCGTTTTCGGTGGTATCAAAATGGCGTTGTATCTCGATATCTTATCTGTATCCCCATGAAAATGAATATCTCCCGAAAATATTTTAAGTTCCACATATATTTTTTTTCTTTCTACTCTAACGAGTCCGCCTACTCGACTTTTTTTCGTTAAAGTAAGCTGTGTATCTACTCCAATAATACTATTGTTCTGTACCATTATGGACGAAGATCCGGGTAGGATATGCACTTCTTCGAGAATAAAAAAAAACTTATCTAGTTTCGTTTGGTATTTTGAACTAAATTCTTTTGCTCCTTGATATTCAATCAAATCTTCTTTTTTAATGATGTCATCTGCCTCGACAGTACCATATTTAGTAATCCCTGAATGATTTTGTCTGTATCGTGGATCATCCAAAAAAGCGAAAATACTATTTTTACGCAAAATACTATTTAGAGGTATTTCAATTGAAATACCAAAACAAGGTATTAACCCTTTATCTTTTTCTTGATCATATTTTAATGGGATTAGAAATCTATTTCTTCGTTTTTTTGATAATAAATCAAAATTGACTTGAAAAGTAGAAGGATAGATCCAATTCCAGCGATCCTGGCATCCAATTAGATTGGATATTAAATAATTAAGATGAATCATTTCCCTATCTTTTTTGTTACCATAAGTAGCAAACAATTTCCCCTTTACCTGATCAGTTGTCATTGAAACATTTGAAATCCATCTTTCATCAACAGAAAAAGAATAGGTATTCATTTGATCTTGATCCTTGTAGAGCGAAAACGATACTATATTAGAGATGTATGGACTTCCTTTTAATATCCATAAATGACTTGTTTTTGGCAATAGATGAACATTACTATATAGATATTCAGCCATATGATAGACATCAGTACTCCAGTGCATTTCGCCCTCTAAATCAGAATAAATATGTTTTCGTACCCTCTCTTTAAAAATAAAAGTGGATATTCTAGTACGAGTTTCAGCAATCACTTGTTCCGATTCTACATATTGATCATTTTGAACTAAAATGAAACTTTTTTTTGGAATATTCATTTTATGTACAATATCTTGACTTTGAATAACTACATACAAATCTATCGAACATAAAAAAGCAGGATGCCCATGACGAGTACGTGTGGGATGAACCAAATCCTCATTGAATATAATTTTTCCATTAGAAGGAGCTCGCACCTGTTCAGCGGTACCACCCGTAAATACTCCACCTGTATGAAAAGTTCTTAATGTTAGTTGAGTACCCGGTTCTCCAATAGATTGACCCGCAATAATACCTACCGCTTCTCCTAATTCAACTAAATCGTCATGAGTGGGGCTACGACCATAACATAATTGACAGATCCAATATGTACTTCGGCAAGTAAAAGGTGTTCTAATATATATTTGTTGTGCTCGAAAGGTTATGAATTGATTGACTAGTCCAATTCCAATATTTTGATTTCGAGTTGCAATGCATCGTGAACCAATATATATATCATCTGCTAATACACGACCGATTAGTGTTTGAACAAAAATCTTTTCTGTTATCCCATTTTTGGGACTCACAGAAAAACTTCGGATAGTACCACAGTCTCTTTTACGTACAATAATATGCTGAACAACTTCAACAAGTCTACGTGTAAGATATCCAGCATCTGATGTTCGTACAGCTGTATCCACAACTCCTTTTCTGGCTCCATAACAAGAAATTATATATTCTGTCAAAGACAGTCCCTCGCGTAAATTGCTTTGAATGGGTAAATCAATCATTTGTCCTTGTGGATCCGACATTAATCCCCTCATACCAACTAATTGATGTACCTGAGAGGCATTTCCTCTAGCTCCAGAAAAAGACATTAGATAGACGGGATTAGAAGGATCGGTCATCCTAAAATTAGGATTCATTTCTTTTCTCAAATATTCACTTGTAGCATACCATATCTCGATGGATTGACGTAATCTTTCTACCGTGTGTACATTCCCATAAAGATGATGTTTTTCCAAAAGAACATTTTGCTGCTCAGCGTCTTGGACTAACCATCCCTTAGACGGTATTGTTAAAAGATCCTCAATTCCTAACGAAATGGATGTAGCAGTAGCTTGATGAAAACCCAAAGTTTTGACTTGATCCAGGATATGGGATGTATATCCCATCCCAAAATGATTTATTAATCTGCTAATAAGTTGTTTCATAGCAGTTCCATTTATCACTTTATTGTGAAAGACCAGATCGGCCCGTTCCGCCATAAAGACCTCTATATTATGCTGAATAGGATTTGACAATAAACCTGAGTCAGTGATTTTAAAACTGCATTTTTCTCAATCGTAAGCCTAAATTTCACACTGATAATAGACGATACTTGTTCCATTTGAAAAACCCTAACGTCCAGCCAGGGAAAGGGCATAGCCCAACGTCCTTCCTTAGTTTAGATAGTAGTAGATGAATAGGCTCGACTAAATCCCTGTATGGCTTCTTCTATTTCTCTATAAAAAGAAAGATGACCAAAAGTGGTTCGAACATATATAGAACATATTTCTTTTTTGAAATTTCCAACTATTAAATAATTCCCATAAATCTCATGAAAAGTACCCAAATATTCATATTGAACTTCAATCGGAACTTCTTTTAATGTAATGACGCGTTGATCTAATCTCCATTTGAGCCACAAGGGACTATGTAAAAAAAAGAGTTGTTTATCTCGATAAGATCTAAGTGCATCATAGGAATGATAAAAATAGGGTTCTTTTGTATATTTATAGTTATTATTATTATTGTTGTAAACTCTCTGATTTTTATAATTTTTGCAATTAGATGGATTGTATTTATTTACACAAATACCTCGGCGATTTCCAATTGTTAATACATAGAGTCCAATAAGCATATCTTGAGTTGGTACAGAAATAGGATCCCCAATAGCTGGAGACAAAAGATTCATATGAGAAAACATAAGTAAACGTGCTTCCGCCTGAGCTTCTAAAGATAAAGGTAGATGCACAGCCATTTGATCCCCGTCAAAATCTGCATTGAAGCCCTTGCAAACTAATGGGTGTAAACAAATCGCGCGCCCTTCCACTAAAATAGGTTGAAAAGCTTGTATGCCTAATCTATGCAGGGTGGGTGCTCGATTTAACAATATGGGGTGCCCCTGTACCACCTCTTGAAGTATTTCCCATACAATCAATTCTTTTTCTCTAATTTTACTTTTAGCAATCCCGATGTTAGAAGCACAATTTTTTCTAATTAAATTACGAATTACAAATGTTTGGAAAAGCTCTATTGCTATTTCTCGCGGTAATCCACATTGATGTAATGAAAGTGAAGGGCCCACAACAATGACTGAACGCCCTGAATAATCAACCCGTTTACCAAGCAAAGTCTCACGAAATCTTCCCTCTTTACCTTCAATTACATTGGAAAATGACTTGTAAACTTTATTATGACCATCTCTCATTGGTTGTCCGCGGATCCCATTATCCAGAAGTGTATCCACGGCTTCTTGGACTAATTTTTCTTGACACATTATCAATTCCCCTGGTGTAGATCTACTTGTAGCTAATAGATCCATAAGAGTATTGTTTCGATAGATAACTCTTCGATAAAGCTCATTAATATCCGAACTCATTAGTTTACCCCCATCTATTTGGATGATAGGTCTTAATTCGGGAGGAAGAACTGGTAATAAGCACAAAACCATCCATTCTGGTTCTACATTTGTTCGAAGAAAATGTTTAGCTAATTCCATACGCCTAACCAAAAAATCTTTTCTTCTTCTAATTTTTCTATCTTCCCATTCATTTCCCGTAGACCACTCGTCACTTAATTCCTTCCACTCTATCAAGGAATTTTCTATCATAATTTGCAAATCTAAATCAGCTAATTGTTCTCGAATAGCACCCGCTCCCGTTGTGATTTCCCTATTTCTAAATGTTTCGAAGCCTAGGGTAGTAAAAAAAAGTGGGATGCTATATTTCCGGGATTGAATTTCATATTCGAGTAAACCTCGTAATCGTAAGAAAGTAGGTTTTTTAATTATGGGCCTAGCCAAAGAGAAATCAAGATAGGTTCCGATAGCACAGGAACCCCCTTTGAAAATCGGACGTGAGGGTTTCCACTCATCCGGCTTAAGCCGTTTTACTAAAGATAACTTTTTTCTTTTTTTGTTCGATAAAAACCCTTACAAGAAACTACTCATTACTCAATTTCATATTACTAATTGGAATAGATTCATTATTTTTTTTTTACTTTATTTATTTTCTGAATAAATTATTAAACAATGGATATGTAGAATGGTTGAGTAGTCTATTTCCTTAATGAAATTGTTAACCCTTTGTTTTGTTTATTCTTTATTTTATTCGTAAGGAATTTCTTTGTCTATTATTATAGATTGTTATATCTGATCGTTTAGGTCTCTACTTAACCTGATGGCTATGCTATGATTGGATGCCCTTTGAAGTATGTATGCGATAGATAAACTTCTGTAACCATACTAGATTTCCTTTGTTAAACAAAAAGATATTGCAATACTCTTTAAAGGAAATAACATGGTTAGTTCTACAAAAAAGTATTTTTCATGAAGTAAAGCTAACTATTCATATGATACAGGTTGTTACAGCAGCGGCCATAGATCAATTCCCCTTTTATTTGGAAGTATTCAATAAACCCTCCTAATCTTCTAAGTTTCATGTTATTTATTTGTATTTGATACACAAATACATGTCAGAATTAGGGCATCCCAATCAGATTGAATGGGATGACAGCTTATCAATCTAAATCTGTAAAATGTAAATTTTGATCAAATCACACATCGCAGTATACTAGGCTTTCTAATTCCTTAAGGGGTTTATCTAAAAGATTCGCGATATAACTAGGAAGACGTTTTAAATACCATACATGAGTCACTGGACATGCGAGTTTTATATAGCCCATTTGATATCTTCGTATTCGAGAATCAATAAATTCCACCCCACATTGTTCGCAAAATATTTTTTCTTCTTTTTCAGCTCCGATCACTCGATAATTTCCACAAGCACAAATTCCGCTTTTTATAGGTCCAGAGATTTTTTCGCAAAACAATCCATCCTTTTCTGGTTTATTCGTTTTATAATGAAAAGTATAAGGCTTTTTGACTTCTCCAACAATTTCCCCATTCGGTAGGGTTTTGTTGGCCCAAACCCTTATTTGTTGTGGAGAAACTGGTCCAATTTGAAGTTGTTGATGTTTATATTGGTCGATCATAAAAAAAAAGGATTCATTCAGATCAAGCTTCCTTCCTGTTGATCTGGAAGTTTTTTTCCGATACAAGGAAATGATTCAGTTCTAGAGCCAAAGATCGTAATTCTCGAACGAGCAATCGAAAAGACTCTGGTGCATCCTCGGGATTAGGTATTCTTCCTCCAATGATCGTAATACCAAGTACTTCTTGACGAGCTCTAATATGATCAGATTTATAAGTAAGCATTTCTTGTAAAATATGAGCAACACCAAATCCCTCTAAAGCCCAAACTTCCATTTCCCCTACGCGTTGCCCCCCTTGCTTGGCTCTTCCTCTAAGGGGTTGTTGTGTAACAAGTGCATAATGCCCACTCGAACGTCCATGTATTTTATCATCTACTTGATGAATTAATTTGAAAATATAGGACTTTCCTATTAAGACGGGTTGTTCAAAAGGATCTCCAGTTCTTCCATCGAAGATTATACTTTTTCCTGGGTACTCGGATTCAAATACCCATGGATTTTTTGTTTGTTTACTGGCTAAATATAATTCAGAAAACACTAGTTTTTTAGAAGCCTCTTGTTCATATCTTTCATCAAAGGGCACAATTCGATAATGTCTTTTCAAAAGGTCTCCTGCTAATCCGAGGGAGCATTCAAATATTTGTCCCACATTCATTCGTGAGGGTACTCCCAGGGGATTAAAGACTATATCCACAGGCGTTCCGTCTTGCAAATAGGGCATATCCTCTCTAGGCAAAACTTTTGAAACGATACCCTTATTCCCATGCCTTCCAGCTACTTTATCACCTACTTTGATTTCACGTTTCTGTAAAATATATATACAAATCCTTTCTGAACTATAACTGGAACCCTCCTTATTCTGGGTCCATTTGACATCAATAACACAGCCCCTTCCACCTATAGGTAATTTTAGACAGGTTTCTTTTGTGTTTGATACCTGAATGCCAAGTATGGCTCGTAATAATCTATCCTCGGGGGCATATGAAAATTCGTTTATTATCTGAGGCGTTAATTTACCTACTAAAATATCACCTGTTTCCACCCAAGATCCCAACATCACAATTCCATTTCTGTCTAGATTACGAAGTAAGTGAGCCTCTAGATGTGGTATTTCTTTAGTAATCGTTTCAGGACCTTGGTTTGTCATATGAGTCTGAATTTCATATTTTCGGATGTGAAAAGAGGTATAAATATCTTCATATACCAAACGTTCACTAATTAGTACTGCATCCTCAAAATTATACCCTTCCCATGGCATATAAGCTACTAATACGTTTTTTCCTAAAGCCAGTTCCCCATCAACAATAGCTGCTCCGTCCGCTAAAATTTGTCCTTTTTTTATGCATTTACCTTGTCGAACCCGAGATTTTTGATGTATACAAGTATTTTTGTTAGAACGTTGATACATAACTAGTGGAATACTTATAGTACTCTCATTACTTGATAAAAGGATCTTCTGAGAATCAGTATAAATGATCTTTCCCTCATATTCCGCTATAAGGGAAACGCCCGAATCTAGAGCGGTTTGGCGTTCCAACCCAGTTCCAACAATACACTTTTCGGACCGAAAAAGAGGAACTGCCTGGCGCTGCATATTGGAGCTCATTAAAGCACGATTTGCATCATTATGTTCAATAAAAGGAATGAGGGAAGTTCCCATCGAAAAATAATGGAAGGGAAAAATACTTCTAAAATGAATCTTTTCCCATGCAATAGTTAGGAATTCTTGACGGTAGCGAGTTGGAACAACTTGTTCTTCCTGAATACCTCTATTCAAAGCCAAAGAATTTCCTGCTGCTACCATATAATATTCATCTTCTTTTGGTGATAAATAAAGGATCTTTCCCTCTTTTTCTTTTTGCTTCTCATATATTTCATAAAAAGGACTCTCCATGGATCCACACGGGCTAATCCGCGCATGAATAGCTAAGGATCCAATAAGTCCAACATTGATTCCTTCAGACGTGTCAATTGGACAAATACGTCCATAATGACTAGGGTGAATATCTCGTATACGAAAACTAGCAGTTCGTCCTGTCAATCCGCCAGGACCCAAATAACTTAATTTTCTTCCATGAATAATTTGCGTTAATGGATTTGTTCTATCCAAAACTTGAGATAAAGGATGTAGGCCAAAAAAAGATTCATAAGTAGTCGTTAATGAGGTTGAAGTTATCAAATTTTGAGGAGTGGGTATTAGTTTATGCCGGATTGCTCCGCATATAGTTCCTCGAACCGCATTTTCTAAACGAAAAAGAGCCAATCCAAATTGATCCTGTAAGAGATCCGCTACAGAACGAATACGTTTATTTTTCAAATGATTCATATCGTCAATTGTACCCATTTCAAATTTCATTCCAATCAAAAGATCCGCAGCGGCCAATACATCTCGCGGTAACAGGAATGTATTGTTCTGCGGTATATCAAGATTTAATCGCTGGTTTAGATTTTGTCGACCAATTTTTCCTAATTCACATCTTTGGTGAAAAAATCTCTTTTGCAATTCTTTACACAAAGACTCAGAAAATAAAGGGTCACCGCTTACACAAGCAAATTGTTGATAAAACTCCAAAATAGCATTTTCTTTTGATCCAATCTTTTTTTTTTCCTTCTCATTCAGGAAAGACAATAATATCTCGGGGTAACAAGCATTATCCAGAATCTCTTTGAACTTTAAACCCATAGCTGATGATAGAACTAGAATAGATATTTTTTGTTTCCTACTCACGCGAGCCCATATCCTTGCTTTTCTATCCATTTCTAATTCTGATCTCCCCCCCCAATCTGATATTATAGTCCCGGTATAGATAGAAATTCCGTTATGATCCAATTCGGAACGGTAATAAATACCGGGACTCTGCAATATTTGATTAATAACAATTCGGTATATTCCATTTACTATAAAAGTTCCCAGGGAATTCATTAGAGGAATGTTCCCTATAAGAACGGTTTGTTCTTGCATATCTCTACCAGTTTTCAAAAATAACCCTGCCGGTACATATAATTCCGAAGAATATGTAAGTGATTCATATACAGCATCTTTTTCTTTTATCAAGGGTTCTACCAATTGATATCTCTCTCCAAATAATAGAAATTCCATCTTTTGATCTGTATCTTCAATTTTTGGAAACTTATGAAATTCTTCCATTAAGCCTTGACTAATGAACCTACAAAATCCAATAAATTGGATCTGACTAAATGCAGGTATTATTGACATTCCCTCATTTTCATTTTGAAGCATCTTAAGTTTGCTATTTACTTTTAAATTGTTAAATTCCATCTTTTTGCTTACTTTACTATTCAATCGAGCCATACGAATCGATTTACCAAGGATAAAATGTGCATTCTGCTTACTGAATCACATGAAATTGGGCTTAATTCCATATAGCTATTTCATACTTATTAATGGATAAATGGTAAATGGATATATATATAAATATATATATGAATATCATAATTCCAATAGGAAATGATAAATAACTGTTTCTAACAGAGTTTTATGTAACAAAACAAGTACGGATGGAAAGAGAAGGACTGGATCCCTTTTTCCTGTAAAGAATCCTTTCACTTAAACCTATGGAGTTTTGTATAGATATACATCTATAAGTGAAATTGAGTGAGTAAGATGATATGAAAATATAATTGTGATGTCAAAAATTCCTAATGAAATCTGCTTTCTAGTTTCTAGTGATAAGATCAAAAAAGAATTAGGAGTTGCCTGTGGTTTATTTGACTTTATTGAAACTTTATTTTATATTGGATTTGCATAACTCCTTTATTTGAATGTTAAACAAATTACAATTCTGTTTTCGTAATTCATCATTGAGGAATACTAATTACTAGTAAAATAGTAAGAATAGATTATTTAGAATCATAAAACAAAGTATAACAAAATAATGTTAGCAACTATTTTTCCAGCGCACTTTTAGTTTTTAGCATAATTTCGCCTGGGACAACATGTATAACAATAGATCATAATCTAATTGTTATTTTTTATTCAATTCCATAATGGATTTATGGATTTTGTATCCGATTGTTAGGGCGACATGGCCAAGAGGTAAGGCAGGGGACTGCAAATCCTTTATCCCCAGTTCAAATCTGGGTGTCGCCTGATCATCAAACCAACCAAAGGAATTTATCTTATAACGTCTGCTTTATTCGGAATATTTTTTTTTTCGTTCATTTTTTAAAATGTCTTATATTTTATATTTGTACTTAATACTTTATCATTCTACCAAAAATACCACAATGCATCTTTGATGCATTCGTAATCATCGGTTCCTTAAGAGTCGTAGATCAGAATTCCCTTCCCTTTTTGTTTTGACTCTATTCCATTAATTCCGCTATAATAATAATAATTAAAGAATTAATTAATAATGCAATATGCAATAATTTCATTTACATAGGAGACATAAGTTACATGGATATAGTAAGTCTCGCTTGGGCTGCTTTAATGGTAGTGTTTACATTTTCTCTTTCATTAGTAGTATGGGGAAGGAGTGGACTTTAAGTATAGAATATTCAAAAAAAAATAAATAAAGAGATGATAAAACCCTTTTTTCCTAAGATAAGGATTTTTTGATTTGGATAAACTAATCATTATCTTAACTAGTTTTTTGATCCTAATTTTTTATTTTTGTGTTCTAATAAAGAAGAGTTAGGGATTGGTTTTTTATTTATTTTGAATCCTGTATTTTTCTTTTTTTAATTGAAAGATATACTGTACTGAAAACAAAATGAAATGGAATTTCCACTTTAATTATGTGGATATGTGAACTCTATGTAGATTTCTAATGGATTCCATATCCAATTAGAATGATAATAAATTATCGATGTATCCATACCATATATCAACTTATGAGATATGATTTATATTCGTATTTCGAATGCATTAACGATTAATGAAATTGTATATAGACTTAGAGTAGGAATTAAAAAAAAGAACATTTTAAAATTGGAAAAATTGGAGTAATATGAAATAAATAAATTATCAATAAATAAATAATATATAAATTCAATAAATATAATAAGATATCAGATAGTTAAAATTAAAAAAGTGTAGTAGAAAAAAACTAAGTTCCTTCTACTACACTTTATCATTCCAATGTAATCTAATAATTGGAATCTTATTGGATTTCCTCTCCTTCTTGTATATCTTCCATGATTGATATTTGAAACGAATTTATCAAAGCGGGATTCCAATTAATCATTTTTGCTAACTGTTTTGACGTAAATAATAAGTAAAAAAGCAGTAGGAACTAAAATAAATAATGCAGTAGCAAGAAATGCTAAAATATTGACTTCCATAAGAAATACCTTTTGCTTCTCGAAGTTAGTATGGATAATTATATTCTTATGTGATACTATCGCATTTTTGACAATAAAGCAATTTTCAATAAGAATCTGATTCAGTATCATCAATTAATCCAATTGAGTATCATATCATTCATATACAATCATCTTATGGAATTTCATTGCCATTTCTGTGAGATTATATCCCTAGTTATTGGGAATAAAAAACATTATCGAATAAAAAATACCCTTTTTTGAAGCTTTTCGCATTTTTAAAAACCTACCAGTTTTTTTCTTTATACTATGTTATTTCCCTTCATTTTTAGAATGATTATACTTAACATATATAAAAAGATAAAGTAGGGTATTATAAAATCACTACTCTATGAGTGCTGCACAACTCAAAATAATCAAACAACCAATAAAAAGGTTACTCAAAAAACATACTTTTTAATATTCTTGTACTTGATCTTTGTCAAAATGGAGAAAAATGCACAATTTACAAGGGGATTTGATTAATGAAATCCATTAGGAAATGAAACATGCATAAACAAAATAAAAAAGAATGTGGTTTAATTGAAACTTTTTACTTTAGTTAAGTCGTTATATCGTTTCTAAATTGTATAGTATCACAAAAAGAGACCCTTGTATGCCCAGTAGAATACGAGCATTTTACTCCATCTCATTCATCAATATATAATAATAATGGAAAAAAGAAGTAAGATGGGAATTGGCTATACCTTATAAAAAGCAAATGGGAAAAACAAAATACTACATCCATATCGGCATAACCCATGATATCATAAAGATTTACATAAGATATGTCTTGTCCTTATCTTTGTAAGAGCGAAAAAAAGAGAAATGAGTTTATCTTTCTTCTATTACAAATGAAAAGAGAAGATCGAGGAATTGATGAGTGCATTAGATCTTAGTTCGGGACTGACGGGACTCGAACCCGCAGCTTCCGCCTTGACAGGGCGGTGCTCTGACCAATTGAACTACAATCCCGTGGGGTGGACATACATAATATGTATTGAATCCTAACAACATGTTATTCATCCGTTGTATTATGATAAATGCACGAATGTAAAAGATAATCCTATCTACGGAGAATATGGATATGAATCGTAATGATATGGAGAATCACACAATTTTACTAATAATTATTAGATACATTGACTTATTTTTAAGGGAAATAGCCATTTTTATTTCATGATACATTATCTTTATGAAAGCTGAATAAATTAAAGTATTATCAACATCAACACCCTTTTTTAGTATGAAAAATGGATCTCTTTATTTTTATGGATACAGTACCTTATCCCTATTTTATGGAAGACAACAAATGGTATTATCTTTCTAAAAGATACATAGTGCACCCTAGTGCAGTACTGGGCCGAGCTGGATTTGAACCAGCGTAGACATGTCGTCAACGAATTTACAGTCCGTCCCCATTAACCACTCGGGCATCGACCCAGGAATAATTGATCTTAGGTTTATTGTTAAGTTATTATTATTATGATTATGATGATGAATCCACTTTTATAAAAAGCTACCCCCAGGGGAAGTTGAATCCCCGCTGCCTCCTTGAAAGAGAGATGTCCTGAACCACTAGACGATAGGGGCATATATACCCATACCCACCCGTTATCATCATCATACTATGATAATAGTATGAACAGTTTTTGGAATTGTCAATAGAATCAATTGGTATGATTCAATTCAATGAATCTTTCTTACTTTAAATGTTCAGTTCAATTTGACTAATCTA